GCTAGCGTAGCTTAATACAAAGCATAACACTGAAGATGTTAAGATGGGCCCTGAGAAGCTCCGCATGCATAAAGGCATGGTCCTGACCTTATTATCAGCTCTAACCCAACTTACACATGCAAGTCTCCGCAGTCCTGTGAGTACGCCCTTAATCCCCTGCCCGGGGACGAGGAGCGGGCATCAGGCACAAGTTTTTAGCCCAAGACGCCTGGCCAAGCCACACCCCCAAGGGAATTCAGCAGTGATAAATATTAAGCCATGAGTGAAAACTTGACTCAGTCAGGGTTAAGAGGGCCGGTAAAACTCGTGCCAGCCACCGCGGTTAAACGAGAGGCCCTAGTTGATGATACAACGGCGTAAAGGGTGGTTAAGGAAAGCAAGCAATAAAGCCAAATGGCCCTTTGGCTGTCATACGCTTCTAGGTGTCCGAAGCCCAATATACGAAAGTAGCTTTAGTAAAGCCCACCTGACACCACGAAAGCTGAGAAACAAACTGGGATTAGATACCCCACTATGCTCAGCCGTAAACCTAGATGTCCAACTACAATTAGTCATCCGCCCGGGTACTACGAGCATTAGCTTGAAACCCAAAGGACCTGACGGTGCCTTAGACCCCCCTAGAGGAGCCTGTTCTAGAACCGATAACCCTCGTTAAACCTCACCACTTCTAGCCACCCCAGCCTATATACCGCCGTCGTCAGCTTACCCTGTGAAGGCAATAAAAGTAAGCAAAATGGGCACAACCCAGAACGTCAGGTCGAGGTGTAGCGTACGAAGCGGGAAGAAATGGGCTACATTTTCTATCATAGAACACTACGGACATGCAACATGAAATAGTGCTTGAAGGAGGATTTAGTAGTAAAAAGGAAACAGAGTGTCCTTTTGAACCCGGCTCTGAGGCGCGTACACACCGCCCGTCACTCTCCCCTGTCAAAATGCAATAAAGATACTTAACACCAAAGCACTGACAAGGGGAGGCAAGTCGTAACATGGTAAGTGTACCGGAAGGTGCACTTGGATTAAATTCAGGGTGTGGCTGAGTTAGTTAAGCATCTCACTTACACCGAGAAGACACCCATGCAAATTGGGTCGCCCTGAGCCAAACAGCTAGCTTAATTACCAATATAATTCGACAATATTCATAACAAAATATGGCCTAATACCACAAACTAAACCATTTTTTTACCTAAGTACGGGAGACGGAAAAGGTTCAACCTAAAGCAATAGAGAAAGTACCGCAAGGGAAAGCTGAAAGAGAAATGAAACAACCCATATAAGCACTAAGAAACAAAGACTAAACCTTGTACCTTTTGCATCATGATTTAGCCAGCACCCTCAAGCAAAGAGACCTTTAGTTTGAAACCCCGAAACCAGGTGAGCTACCCCGAGACAGCCTATATTGTTTAGGGCTAACCCGTCTCTGTGGCAAAAGAGTGGGAAGAGCTCCGGGTAGAAGTGACAGACCTACCGAACCTGGTGATAGCTGGTTGTCTGAGAAGTGGATAGAAGTTCAGCCTCATACACCCCAAATCAACATATAAATTATTAAGATATCTAAGGGAAATATATGAGCGTTAGTTGAAAGGGGTACAGCCCTTTTAACAAAGGATACAACCTTTACAGGAGAATAAAGATCATAATATGTAAGACATACTGTTTTAGTGGGCCTAAAAGCAGCCACCTAAATAGAAAGCGTTAAAGCTCAAACAGAGAGAGGTTAATTATACCGATAAAAAATCTTATTTCCCTAGTTATATCAGATCAACCCATGCCAACATGGAAGAGATTATGCTAGAATGAGTAACAAGAAGACCTGCGCTTCTCCTTGCACAAGTGTAAACCAGATCGGACAAGCCACTGGAACTTAACGAACCCAACCCAAGAGGGTAATGTGAGCAACAAAAATATCAAGAAGAATTCACAATTAAACATCGTTAACCCCACACTGGAGTGCTATTTTATTAAAGGAAAGACTAAAGGGCGGGAAAGGAACTCGGCAAACACAAGCCTCGCCTGTTTACCAAAAACATCGCCTCCTGCAACTAAACTAAGTATAGGAGGTCCAGCCTGCCCAGTGACTACGGGTTCAACGGCCGCGGTATTTTGACCGTGCAAAGGTAGCGCAATCACTTGTCTCTTAAATAGAGACCTGTATGAATGGCTAGACGAGGGCTTAACTGTCTCCCCCACCAAGTCAGTGAAATTGATCTATCCGTGCAGAAGCGGGTATGACCATACAAGACGAGAAGACCCTTTGGAGCTTAAGGTACAAATTTACCCACGTTAAACAACTCCATAAAAAGTAAGAACTTAGTGGCAAATAAAATTTTACCTTCGGTTGGGGCGACCGCGGAGGAAAAACGAGCCTCCGAGTGGACTGGGGTAAACCCCTAAAGCCAATAGAAACATCTATAAGCCGCAGAATATCTGACCAAAAATGATCCGACCCTAGAGGTCGATCAACGAACCAAGTTACCCTAGGGATAACAGCGCAATCCCCTCCCAGAGTCCATATCGACGAGGGGGTTTACGACCTCGATGTTGGATCAGGACATCCTAATGGTGCAGCCGCTATTAAGGGTTCGTTTGTTCAACGATTAAAGTCCTACGTGATCTGAGTTCAGACCGGAGTAATCCAGGTCAGTTTCTATCTGTAACGCTACTTTTCCTAGTACGAAAGGATTGGAAAAGAGGGGCCCATACTTAAGGCACGCCCCGCCCCAAATTAATGAAAACAAATGAATTAAGTAAAGGGAGGGCCAAAACCCCTGCCGTTCAAGATAAGGACATACTGGGGTGGCAGAGCATGGTAAATTGCGAAAGGCCTAAGCCCTTTAAGTCAGAGGTTCAAATCCTCTTCCCAGTTTATGCTAAACACCCTAATAAGTCACCTAATTAACCCGCTCGCCTATATTGTGCCCGTCCTATTAGCCGTAGCCTTCCTAACCCTTCTGGAACGAAAGGTGTTGGGATATATACAACTACGCAAAGGCCCTAATGTGGTCGGACCTTATGGCCTATTACAACCCATTGCCGATGGATTAAAGCTATTTATTAAAGAACCCGTCCGCCCCTCTACTTCCTCCCCCTTCCTGTTTTTAGCTACCCCTATTCTTGCACTAACCCTAGCCATGGCCCTATGAGCACCCATGCCTATGCCTTACCCCGTAATTGACCTTAACTTAGGAATCCTGTTTATTTTGGCCTTATCGAGCCTTGCAGTATATTCTATCCTTGGGTCCGGATGGGCATCAAATTCAAAATACGCGCTAATTGGCGCCCTCCGGGCGGTCGCCCAAACAATCTCATATGAGGTAAGCCTCGGACTTATTCTCCTCTCAGTAATTATCTTTTCTGGTGGCTATACTCTCCAAACATTTAATACGGCACAAGAGAGTATCTGACTACTAATCCCTGCATGGCCCCTCGCCGCGATATGATATATCTCAACCCTAGCAGAAACTAACCGCGCACCATTTGATCTAACAGAGGGTGAATCAGAGCTTGTGTCGGGCTTCAACGTAGAATACGCAGGAGGGCCCTTTGCTTTGTTTTTCCTAGCCGAATATGCAAACATTCTATTAATAAATACCCTGTCCGCCGTATTATTTATGGGGACATCACACTTCCCGGGCATGCCAGAATTAACAACAATTGGCCTAATATTTAAAGCCGCATTATTATCTGTAATATTCCTATGAGTCCGGGCTTCTTATCCACGATTTCGATACGACCAACTTATGCATCTAGTATGAAAAAATTTTCTTCCCCTAACACTAGCGCTTGTATTATGACACATTTCCCTTCCCATTGCATTAGCAGGCCTCCCACCACAATTCTAACCCAGGAACTGTGCCCGAATGCCCAGGGACCACTTTGATAGAGTGGCTAATAGGGGTTAAAATCCCCTCAGTTCTTAGAAAGAAGGGGGTCGAACCCATGCCCAAGAGATCAAAACTCTTAGTGCTTCCGCTACACCACTTTCTAGGATGGGGTCAGCTAATTAAGCTTTCGGGCCCATACCCCGAACATGACGGTTAAAATCCCTCCTCCATCAATGAACCCTTATGTACTTATAACCCTATTGTCCAGCCTAGGGTTAGGGACCACCCTAACGTTTGCTAGTTCCCATTGACTACTAGCTTGAATGGGACTAGAAATTAATACTTTGGCAATTATTCCCCTAATGGCACAGCACCACCACCCCCGCGCAGTGGAAGCAGCCACAAAATACTTTCTGACCCAAGCCACCGCAGCAGCTATAATTCTATTTGCAAGCGCAACAAATGCCTGAATCACAGGGGGGTGGGATATGACTAATATATCAAACCCCATTGCCAGCACAATAGTCATTGCCGCCCTAGCACTCAAAATTGGACTAGCACCTATACACTTCTGAATACCTGAAGTCTTACAGGGGCTAGATCTTTTAACCGGACTAATTTTATCCACCTGACAAAAACTTGCTCCACTTGCCCTTATTATTCAAACAGCCCAAGCTATTGACCCCTTACTGCTGACAGCCCTGGGCCTATCGTCCACACTAATCGGTGGTTGAGGGGGGTTAAACCAAACCCAGCTCCGGAAAATTTTAGCCTACTCCTCAATTGCACACATAGGCTGAATAATTATTGTTCTCCAATATGCCCCTCAGCTCACCCTCCTTGCACTACTAACATATATCTTTATAACATCCGCGGCCTTCCTTACCCTAAAAGTCTCCTCCGCCACAAAAGTTAGCACCCTTGCAATTATCTGATCAAAAAACCCTATCTTAACAGCAACCACTGCCCTAGTATTACTATCATTGGGCGGTTTGCCCCCTCTTACAGGGTTTATACCAAAATGGCTTATTCTACAGGAATTGACAAAACAGAGCCTTCCCATTGCCGCTACAATTATGGCTCTCGCAGCCCTCCTCAGCCTGTACTTCTATTTACGACTCTGCTATGCAATGACACTCACCATTTCTCCCAACACTGCTAGTTCAGCCACACCCTGACGGGTTCAAACAACTCAAGCCTCTCTCCCCCTGGCCCTAACTACTACGCTAGCACTGGGCCTTCTTCCCATAACTCCCGCCATTGTAATGCTAGTCACCTAGGGGCTTAGGATAACATTAGACCAAAAGCCTTCAAAGCTTTAAGCAGAAGTGAGAATCTTCTAGCCCCTGATAAGACCTACAAGAGTCTATCTTGCATTTTCTAATTGCAAATCAAATGTTTTTGTTAAACTAAGGCCTTTCTAGATGGGAAGGCCTCGATCCTACAAACTCTTAGTTAACAGCTAAGCGCTCAAGCCAGCGAGCATCCACCTACTTTTCCCGCCGCCGGCCTAATAAGGCGGGAAAAGCCCCGGCAGGGTATTATTCTGCGTTTCTGGATTTGCAATCCAACGTGATACTTCACCACGAGGCTTTGATAGGGAGAGGACTTAAACCTCTGTCTTCGGGGCTACAACCCACCGCCTGAACGCTCGGCTACCCTACCTGTGGCAATTACACGCTGATTCTTTTCTACAAATCACAAAGACATTGGTACCCTCTATCTTGTATTCGGTGCCTGAGCAGGAATGGTGGGAACCGCTTTAAGCCTCTTAATTCGGGCCGAATTGAGCCAACCCGGATCACTCCTAGGTGATGACCAAATTTATAATGTTATCGTTACCGCCCATGCCTTCGTTATAATTTTCTTTATAGTAATGCCAATTCTTATTGGGGGATTCGGAAACTGACTCGTCCCTCTAATGATTGGCGCACCTGATATAGCATTCCCGCGAATAAATAACATAAGTTTCTGGCTTCTTCCTCCATCGTTCCTTCTACTATTAGCCTCTTCTGGCGTTGAGGCTGGAGCTGGGACAGGATGAACGGTATATCCCCCACTCGCAGGCAACCTAGCCCACGCGGGGGCATCGGTAGATCTAACAATCTTCTCACTTCATTTGGCAGGTGTCTCATCAATTTTAGGGGCAGTAAACTTTATTACCACAATTATTAATATAAAACCCCCAGCCATTTCCCAATATCAAACACCCCTCTTCGTATGAGCCGTACTTGTAACAGCCGTTCTTCTTCTCTTATCACTACCAGTGCTAGCTGCCGGAATTACAATGCTTCTTACCGATCGAAATCTTAACACCACATTCTTTGACCCGGCGGGGGGAGGAGACCCCATTTTATACCAACACCTGTTCTGATTCTTTGGCCACCCAGAGGTTTATATTTTAATCTTACCCGGGTTTGGTATTATTTCACATGTCGTAGCCTACTACGCCGGCAAAAAAGAACCCTTTGGTTATATAGGAATGGTCTGAGCTATAATGGCTATTGGCCTTCTTGGGTTCATCGTCTGGGCCCATCATATGTTCACGGTTGGAATAGACGTAGACACCCGTGCCTACTTTACATCCGCAACAATAATTATTGCCATTCCTACTGGTGTAAAAGTATTTAGCTGGCTTGCTACACTTCACGGCGGTTCTATTAAATGAGAAACCCCTATGTTATGAGCCCTAGGCTTTATTTTCCTTTTTACAGTGGGCGGACTAACAGGAATTGTTCTAGCTAACTCATCTCTCGATATTGTTCTTCATGATACTTACTACGTAGTTGCTCACTTCCATTACGTACTATCAATAGGCGCTGTATTTGCCATCATGGCAGCCTTCGTTCACTGATTCCCGCTGTTTTCAGGATACACCTTAAATGATACTTGAACAAAAATTCACTTCGGGGTAATATTTATTGGTGTTAACCTCACATTTTTCCCGCAACACTTCCTAGGCCTAGCAGGAATGCCACGGCGATACTCTGACTACCCAGACGCCTATGCCCTATGAAATACAGTTTCATCTATTGGATCACTTATCTCCCTGGTGGCAGTAATTATGTTTCTGTTTATTTTATGAGAAGCCTTTGCTGCCAAACGAGAAGTATCCTCAGTAGAACTAACTATAACAAACGTAGAATGACTCCACGGTTGTCCCCCACCATACCACACATTTGAGGAGCCGGCATTTGTGCAAGTTCAATCAAACTAACGAGAAAGGGAGGAATTGAACCCCCATGTACTGGTTTCAAGCCAGTCACATAACCACTCTGTCACTTTCTTCTAGAGACATTAGTAAAACATGAACATTACATCACCTTGTCGAGGTGAAATTGCTGGTTAAACCCCAGCATGTCTTATCTGAGATTTAATGGCACATCCCACGCAACTAGGATTCCAAGACGCGGCATCACCCGTTATAGAAGAACTTCTTCACTTCCATGACCACGCCCTAATAATTGTATTTCTAATTAGCACTTTAGTACTTTATATTATTGTTGCAATGGTCTCAACTAAACTTACCAATAAATACATTCTAGACTCTCAAGAAATCGAAATTGTATGAACGGTCTTACCGGCTGTCATTCTAGTTTTAATTGCCCTCCCCTCCCTTCGCATTTTATACCTTATAGACGAAATTAATGACCCCCACCTAACAATTAAAGCCATAGGACACCAATGGTACTGAAGCTACGAGTACACAGATTACGAAGACCTAGGATTTGACTCCTACATAATTCCGACCCAAGACCTCACACCAGGCCAATTCCGGCTCCTAGAAACAGACCATCGAATAGTCGTTCCAATAGAATCACCAGTTCGTGTGCTAGTGTCAGCCGAGGATGTATTACACTCTTGAGCCGTCCCATCTCTGGGTGTAAAAATAGACGCAGTTCCCGGACGATTAAACCAAACTGCCTTTATTGCCTCACGCCCGGGGGTATTTTATGGCCAATGCTCTGAAATTTGTGGGGCTAATCACAGCTTTATGCCTATTGTAGTTGAAGCCGTCCCACTAGAACACTTTGAAAGTTGGTCCTCATTAATACTAGAAGACGCCTCACTAGAAAGCTAATTATTGGACAAAGCGTTGGCCTTTTAAGCCAAAGTTTGGTGACTACCGACCACCTCTAGTGAAATGCCTCAACTTAACCCCAGCCCCTGATTCGCAATTCTAGTATTTTCATGGATCGTTTTCCTCACCGTTATTCCGACCAAAGTTCTAAACCACACAACACCAAATGAACCAGCCCTAATAAGTGAAGAAAAACATAAGACTGAGCCCTGAAACTGACCATGATAGTAAGTTTTTTCGACCAATTTGCAAGCCCATCCTTCCTAGGGATCCCACTTATTGCCGTTGCGATTGCACTCCCATGAGTGCTATTCCCAACTCCTACGTCCCGATGAATAAATAATCGACTTATTACTATTCAAACGTGATTTATTAACCGTTTTACTAATCAACTAATAATACCCCTAAACACAGGGGGGCATAAATGGGCCCTACTACTGGCCTCATTAATAGTATTCCTTATCACAATTAATATACTAGGCCTCCTACCATATACCTTTACACCCACAACACAATTATCATTAAATATAGGACTTGCCGTGCCGCTATGACTTGCAACAGTAATTATTGGAATGCGAAACCAACCAACAATTGCTCTCGGTCACCTGTTACCGGAGGGAACCCCAATCCCGTTAATCCCTGTGTTAATTATCATCGAGACGATTAGCCTATTCATCCGACCACTGGCATTAGGGGTCCGACTTACGGCTAATTTAACCGCAGGCCACCTATTGATTCAACTTATCGCTACCGCTGTATTTGTACTGTTACCCCTAATACCAACAGTAGCCATCCTAACCGCCGCCGTCCTTTTCCTCTTAACACTTCTCGAGGTTGCGGTAGCAATAATTCAAGCCTACGTGTTTGTACTACTCCTAAGCCTCTACCTGCAAGAAAACGTTTAATGGCCCACCAAGCACATGCATATCATATGGTTGATCCAAGCCCATGACCACTAACCGGAGCCGTCGGTGCTCTACTAATAACATCCGGCCTAGCAATCTGGTTTCACTTCCACTCAGTAACACTAATAACCCTTGGCCTTATTCTTCTGCTTCTTACAATATTTCAGTGATGACGCGATGTTATTCGAGAGGGGACCTTTCAAGGCCATCACACCCCACCAGTACAAAAAGGGCTACGCTACGGAATAATCCTATTTATTACCTCTGAAGTATTTTTCTTTCTGGGTTTCTTTTGAGCCTTTTACCACTCAAGTTTAGCACCAACACCTGAGCTAGGGGGATGTTGACCTCCCACAGGAATTACTACATTAGACCCGTTCGAGGTCCCACTCCTCAATACAGCCGTGCTACTAGCATCTGGCGTAACAGTTACCTGAGCCCACCACAGCATCATAGAGGGTGAACGAAAACAGGCCATTCAATCCCTAGCACTCACAATTCTTCTAGGACTTTACTTCACTGCCCTTCAAGCAATAGAATACTACGAGGCACCTTTTACAATTGCAGACGGTGTGTATGGTTCTACATTCTTCGTAGCCACAGGCTTCCATGGACTCCACGTTATTATTGGGTCAACCTTCCTGGCCGTCTGCCTTCTCCGCCAAATTCAATACCACTTTACATCCGAACATCATTTCGGCTTTGAAGCCGCTGCCTGATACTGACACTTCGTTGACGTAGTGTGACTATTCCTCTACGTATCAATTTATTGATGAGGCTCATATCTTTCTAGTATTAAAGTTAGTACAAGTGACTTCCAATCATTTAGTCTTGGTTAAACCCCAGGGAAAGATAATGAACCTGATTACAACTATCTTCACCATTACAGCAGCCTTATCATCAATTTTAGCAGTTGTATCTTTCTGGCTGCCACAAATAAACCCAGACGCAGAGAAACTCTCGCCCTACGAATGCGGCTTTGACCCACTAGGATCCGCCCGACTACCTTTCTCATTACGATTCTTTTTAGTGGCAATTCTGTTCCTCTTATTTGACTTAGAAATTGCTCTCCTCCTTCCTCTGCCCTGAGGCGATCAGCTCCACAACCCAACCGGAACATTCTTTTGAGCTACCACAGTTCTAATTCTCCTAACCCTTGGGCTAATTTACGAATGAACCCAGGGGGGCCTAGAATGAGCAGAATAGGGAGTTAGTCCAAAAAAGACCTTTGATTTCGGCTCAGAAAATCGTGGTTTAAGTCCACGACTCCCTTATGACACCAGTACACTTTAGCTTTAGCTCAGCCTTTATTCTAGGGCTCATAGGACTAGCATTTCACCGCACACATCTTCTCTCCGCACTACTGTGCCTAGAGGGGATAATACTCTCATTATTTATTGCGCTGGCCTTATGAGCAATACAGTTTGAATCAACAAGCTTCTCTACCGCACCTATACTGCTTCTAGCTTTCTCCGCTTGCGAGGCAAGCACAGGTCTTGCGCTCCTAGTAGCCACAGCCCGCACCCACGGCACCGATCGCCTACAAAACCTTAATCTTTTACAATGTTAAAGGTATTAGTCCCCACAATCATGTTATTTCCAACAATTTGATTAACCTCCCCTAAATGGTTATGAACAGCCACAACCGCCCATGGCCTCTCAATTGCCCTAATTAGCCTTTCATGATTTAAGTGAACATCAGAGACTGGATGAACCGCATCTAGTCTATACCTAGCAACAGATCCTCTCTCTACCCCCCTTCTGGTGTTAACATGCTGGCTCCTCCCCCTAATAATTCTAGCCAGCCAGAATCACATCAATTCTGAGCCAATCACCCGGCAGCGCCTCTATATTATACTTCTTGCCTCGCTGCAAACTTTCCTGATTATAGCCTTCGGCGCCACAGAAATTATCATGTTCTATATCATATTTGAGGCCACGCTTATCCCAACCCTTATTATTATTACCCGGTGAGGTAATCAGACTGAGCGCCTCAGCGCAGGTACCTATTTTCTGTTTTATACCCTGGCAGGTTCCTTGCCACTTTTAGTTGCCCTGCTTCTACTCCAGCAATCTACGGGGACTTTATCCATACTAGTGATTCAATACGCTCAGCCAATATTGCTTAACTCCTGAGGTCATAAAATCTGATGAGCAGGCTGCTTAATTGCCTTTTTAGTAAAAATACCATTATATGGAGTACACCTGTGATTACCAAAAGCACATGTAGAAGCCCCTATTGCGGGATCTATAGTACTAGCAGCTGTCTTGCTTAAACTCGGAGGCTATGGAATAATACGAATAATAATTATGCTAGACCCCCTCTCTAAAGAATTAATTTATCCTTTCATTATCTTAGCGCTGTGAGGCATCATTATGACCGGGTCTATTTGTCTACGACAGACAGACCTTAAGTCACTAATTGCCTATTCATCCGTAAGCCACATAGGCCTTGTAGCAGGGGGTATTATAATTCAAACCCCATGAGGCTTCTCGGGAGCAATCATTTTAATAATTGCCCATGGCCTAGTGTCCTCTATATTATTTTGCCTGGCCAACACGGCCTATGAACGAACACATAGCCGAACCATAATTCTTGCTCGAGGCCTACAAGTAATTTTTCCACTAACAGCAGTGTGATGATTCATTGCTAACCTGGCCAACCTAGCATTGCCGCCCCTCCCTAACCTAATAGGAGAGCTCATAATTATTACGACCCTGTTTAACTGATCTCCCTGAACCATTGCACTCACAGGACTAGGGACATTAATTACCGCAAGCTACTCCCTTTATATGTTCTTAATATCTCAACGCGGCCCAGCACCAAACCATATCGTAAAGCTACCCCCCTTCCACACCCGAGAACACCTATTAATAGCCCTGCACCTTATCCCAGTGATTCTCCTTGTGACAAAGCCAGAACTCATATGAGGCTGATGCTACTAGTAAGTATAGTTTAACCAAAATATTAGATTGTGATTCTAAAGACGGGAGTTAAAACCCCCTTACTCACCAAGGAAGGACAGACATCAGTAAGTACTGCTAATCCTTATGCACCGAGGTTAAAATCCTCGGCTTCCTTACGCTCCTGAAGGATAACAGTCCATCCATTGGTCTTAGGAACCAAAAACTCTTGGTGCAAATCCAAGCGGGAACTATGAATTTAGTAGCCCTAATCATGTCATCCTCACTTATCTTAGTTCTCACGGTCCTTATATTCCCCCTACTAATGACGCTAAACCCAAAGCCCCAAAAGTCAGAATGAGCGGGTACACATGTTAAAACTGCCGTTAGCACCGCATTTTTCATTAGCCTATTGCCACTTATAATCTTTCTTGATCAGGGGGTAGAAAGTGTTACCACAAACTGACAATGAATGAACACACAAATATTCGACGCAAACATCAGCTTTAAATTTGACCACTACTCCCTTATTTTTACCCCTATTGCCCTATATGTTACCTGATCAATTTTAGAATTTGCATTATGATATATACACTCGGACCCATACATAAACCGGTTCTTCAAATACCTGCTCTTATTTTTAGTAGCCATAATTACCCTTGTCACAGCTAATAATATATTTCAATTATTTATTGGCTGGGAGGGAGTAGGGATTATGTCTTTTTTACTAATCGGCTGATGACACGGACGGGCAGACGCCAACACGGCGGCCCTCCAAGCTGTTATCTATAACCGCGTCGGGGATATTGGACTAATTTTAGCCACGGCCTGGTTCGCGATCAACCTAAATTCCTGAGAAATTCAACAAATCTTCTTTCTGTCAAAAAATTTTGACATAACAGTCCCCCTAGTAGGACTCATCCTTGCAGCAACAGGAAAATCGGCCCAGTTCGGCCTACATCCCTGGCTCCCTTCTGCCATAGAGGGCCCCACACCAGTATCAGCCCTACTTCACTCTAGCACCATAGTTGTTGCCGGAATCTTCCTACTAATCCGCCTTCACCCCCTCATAGAGAATAATAAGCTAGCCCTAACAATCTGCCTATGCCTAGGAGCACTGACCACCTTATTCACAGCCACTTGCGCCCTAACCCAAAATGACATCAAGAAAATTGTAGCTTTCTCAACATCAAGTCAACTCGGACTAATAATAGTTACGATTGGGTTAAATCAACCACAACTAGCATTTCTTCATATTTGCACACACGCGTTCTTCAAGGCTATGTTATTCTTATGCTCGGGGTCAATTATTCACAGCCTAAATGATGAGCAGGACATTCGAAAAATAGGGGGACTCCATAAACTCATGCCCGCCACCTCAACCTACCTCACAATTGGCAGCCTTGCACTAACGGGCACTCCATTTCTAGCCGGATTCTTCTCAAAAGATGCTATCATTGAAGCCCTAAACACCTCTTATCTTAACGCCTGGGCCCTAACCCTAACACTAATTGCCACCTCATTTACCGCAGTATACAGCTTCCGGGTCGTATATTTTGTGACCATGGGATCCCCTCGATTCTCACCACTATCCCCTATCAACGAAAATAACCCCTTAGTGATTAACCCCATCAAACGACTTGCTTGGGGAAGCATCATTGCGGGGCTTGTAATTACATGTAACTTCCTCCCTTTAAAAACACCCGTTATAATAATACCCACCACCTTAAAACTAGCAGCCCTTACCGTGACAATCATCGGACTTTTAACTGCCATAGAACTTGCAGCCATAACTAATAAACAAATTAAAATTACCCCAACGACTTCTACACACCACTTCTCAAACATACTAGGCTATTTCCCTGCGTTGATTCACCGACTCTCTCCGAAAGCCAACCTGACTTTAGGACAATCAGTTGCCACCAAACTTGATCAAACATGACTTCAGACTACAGGACCAAAAGGACTAGCGCTTACCCAAATAACAGTGGCAAAAATACTGAATGATATCCAACTGGGGATAATCAAAACGTACTTGACCATCTTTCTTTTAACCATGGCCTTAGCAGTCCTCTTAGTTTTTATTTAAACTGCCCGAAGACTGCCGCGACTTAAGCCCCGAGTAAGCTCCAGCACCACAAGCAGTGTTAGAAGCAATACCCAGGCACAAATGACCAATATCGCACCCCCAGATGAATATATTATAGCCACACCACCAACATCCCCCCGCAGTGTAGAAAACTCTTTTAGCCCATCAATAATTACTCAAGACCCTTCATATCACCCCCCTCAAAATAAACCGGCTATCAGAACAACACCTAGTACATAAATTAAGACGTACCCGATCACCGAACGACTCCCCCAGGCCTCTGGAAAAGGCTCAGCAGCTAAGGCTGCCGAGTAAGCAAATACCACAAGCATTCCCCCTAAATAAATTAAGAACAGAACTAATGATAGAAAAGACCCCCCACAACCGACTAATACCCCACACCCAACTCCCGCCGCCACTACTAAACCTAAAGCAGCAAAATAAGGCGTTGGATTGGACGCAACGGCAATTAACCCCATAATTAAAGCTACCAATAATAAAAACACAAGATAGGTCATAATTCCTGCTCAGACTTTAACCGAGACCAATGACTTGAAGAACCACCGTTGTAATTCAACTACAGGAACAATTAATGGCAAGCCTACGAAAAACCCACCCCCTAATAAAAATCGCCAACGATGCATTGGTTGACCTCCCAACACCATCTAATATTTCAGTAATGTGAAACTTTGGATCCCTTCTAGGATTATGTTTAATTACCCAAATCCTGACAGGGTTATTTTTAGCCATACACTACACCTCCGACATCTCAACCGCATTTTCATCAGTAACCCACATCTGCCGAGACGTTAACTATGGTTGACTTATCCGAAGCCTTCATGCTAATGGGGCGTCATTCTTCTTTATCTGTATTTATATGCACATTGCCCGAGGCCTATACTACGGGTCATACCTTTATAAAGAGACCTGAAATATTGGTGTAGTCCTACTCCTTTTAGTTATAATAACCGCCTTCGTCGGTTATGTGCTTCCATGAGGCCAAATATCATTCTGAGGCGCCACAGTAATTACAAACTTATTATCAGCAGTACCTTATATGGGAGACACCCTTGTTCAGTGAATTTGAGGGGGCTTCTCGGTAGACAACGCAACACTGACACGATTCTTCGCCTTCCACTTCCTCCTGCCTTTTGTCATCGCCGGCGCAACCATCCTGCACTTACTGTTCTTACACGAAACCGGATCAAACAACCCGGCCGGACTAAACTCTGATGCGGATAAAATCTCCTTCCACCCATACTTCTCATACAAAGACCTTCTTGGCTTCGTGCTAATACTATTAGCCCTCACATCTTTAGCATTATTCTCTCCCAACCTCTTGGGTGACTCAGAAAATTTTATCCCGGCGAACCCTTTAGTTACTCCCCCACATATTCAGCCTGAATGATACTTCTTATTTGCCTATGCTATCCTACGATCTATTCCAAACAAACTAGGAGGGGTCCTCGCACTATTATTTAGTATTCTTGTGTTACTAATTGTGCCTATTCTACACACCTCAAAACAACGGGGACTAACCTTCCGCCCCGTGACCCAATTTTTATTCTGAACCCTGGTGGCAGACATACTTATCTTAACATGAATTGGAGGCATACCCGTAGAACACCCATACATTATTATTGGCCAAGCCGCATCAATCCTATACTTTGCACTTTTCCTTATTCTTATCCCGCTGGCAGGATGAATGGAAAACAAAGCGCTGAAATGAGCTTGCCCTAGTAGCTTAGCCTAAAAGCATCGGTCTTGTAATCCGAAGATCGAGGGTTAAACCCCCTCCTAGTGCCCAGAAAAAGGAGATTTTAACTCCCACCCCTGGCTCCCAAAGCCAGAATTCTAAGTTAAACTATTTTCTGCCAGTAACCTATGTGGTTACATAATATATGTACTGTGTTAGTACATATATATGTATTATCACCATTCATTTATTTTAACCTAAAAGCAAGTACTAACATCTAAGACGTACATACGCATATCGTTAAAACTCACAAATAACTTATTTTAAGCTGGGAAATAGGTTTTTCCCCTACATATGGCTCTCACTACTTTCCTTGAAATAAACAACTAAGATTTAGTTTAAACATATTAATGTAGTAAGAGACCACCAACCGGTTCATATAAGGCATACTATTAATGATAGAATCAGGGACACAAAATGTGGGGGTGGCACACTGTGAATTATTCCTTGCATCTGGTTCCTATTTCAGGTCCATAATTATAAGACTCCACCCTTTATTAATTATACTGGCATCTGATTAATGGTGTAATTACATACTCCTCGTTACCCAACATGCCGAGCGTTCATTTATATGCATAGGGGTTCTCTTTTTTGGTTTCCCTTCATTTTGCATTTCAGAGTGTAAACTCAAATGATATATAAGGTGGTGCATTTCCTTGCATGGATTAAATTAAGTTCATTATTAAAAGACATAACTTAAGAATTACATATTACTCTATCAAGTGCATAACATATTATCCTTTCTTCAATTTATCCTTATATCTATGCCCCCCCTTTTGGCTTTTGCGCGACAAACCCCCCTACCCCCTACGCTCAGAGAATCCTGTATTCCTTGTCAAACCCCGAAACCAAGGAAGGCTCAAGAGCGTGCCAGCTAACAAGTTGAAATATGGGCTAGCCATCCGCGTTATATATATATATATACGTGTCATATCGACCCATCACAATAAATATTTCCAAAAAATTTAGCCTAAAAAATTCTACTAAATTTGTCGCTAGGTTTCTCAATGCTAAAAAATCCAACATATTTAACC